AAAAAAAGTAAGAGGAAACAAAATGGAGTTCGTTTCCTTTGTATACTTTAATACACAATACCCATCGTTTCTTTTGCCTGTTTTATATACATAAAACTTAATTAAATTAGTAAGGGGTATAGCTCCGACACTTAGATGGATAAGTATGTATCATGATCTATAACTAGAATACTGAATATGTATGTCGACCCATATCAATTAATTTGTCGAATATATACTCATACAAATTACTCATGTGCCAGGAACCAGATTTGAACTGGTGACACGAGGATTTTCAGTCCTCTGCTCTACCAGCTGAGCTATCCCGACCATTCACGACGCATCATCCTCATTTTATTTTAATATAGGACTTGGGTCTATGTCAATTAAAAAACGAAAAGATATTCCAAAGTATTATCCAGGCCCTGGTAGAATTTCTTGTATCTTCAAAAAGAAAACCTTGTAAGTTTCAATACAGTACAAATAATACAAATAATGATATAGATTGTTAATTATTTTAATTTAATACATTATTCAAAGATGCTCATTTGCATTTGTACACGTATCATATATATCACACACAAGGCTTATGATGTGATAAGAAAAAAAATTTCCGCTCAGATCGGTTTGTGAATGAAATAGTAGAGTGAGAATAACTGCGAACCATAACCAATTTTGAGTCACTAACAAAATAAAATGAGAAGATAAATAATTAGGGAGGCAACCAGGTCTTTTTGGGGATAGAGGGACTTGAACCCTCACGATTTCTAAAGTCGACGGATTTTCCTCTTACTATAAATTTCATTGTTGTCGATATTGACATGTAGAATGGGACTCTATCTTTATTCTTATCCGATTAATCAATTCTAAAAAAAAAGATTTATCAGACTATGATGGAGTGAATGATTTGATCAATGAATATTTATTTCATTTTTCAATTTTGATTTTGAATCGATTCACAAAAATTCTTTCATTTTTCATATAAATAGATAGAAAAAAATTATAGAACCGGTTGGAGTCATCATTAATCATTTTTAATCGTTTGGCGATAGTATTTCAGTAAGTATACATATGTATATAGGTTTATCTTTCATCCTTTCGGAAGTTTCGATGGAAGGATTCCTTTACGAACACAATGCAGCCAACTCCATTTGTTAGAACAGCTTCCATTGAGTCTCTGCACCTATCCTTTATTTATTCTCGCTTTCTGAAACCTTGTTTGTTTTCATAAAACGGGATTTGGCTCAGGATTGCCCATTTTTAATTCCAGGGTTTCTCTGAATTTGAAAGTTATCACTTGGTAGGTTTCCATACCAAGGCTCAATCCAATTAAGTCCGTAGCGTCTACCAATTTCGCCATATCCCCCTTTTTTTTGTGATGTGATTAGGATCACATCATGATGCCGTTTACCCTTTTTTGTTCATTTCCATTTATATTATGCTGGAACCGTTGAATTGATTAGATATCGATTCCTGTATTGAAAAGTGTTTTCTCCGATTTGATTTTTTATCTATCTTCTTTCATCTCTATTGGAGACCATACTTGGTCCAACCAGAAATTCAATATAGATATATACCACATAACATATATCTATTATAATATATTATATATATACATGTCCCAATTTCTATGATTTTCTATCATTTTTAGTGTGCAATTTTGAATACTTGAACGGTCGATTCTTTTTTTTTTTTGTCTTAGGTTTCGCCTTTCCGAATGAAACCCTAGGAATGTTTCATTATGGTCTGGATTGCACTTTTCTCCTCTTATCCTTTTCTTAGGGCAGATCATAATAAAAAAAAAAAAAACGACAAAGGGCAATTTAGTATTATTAATTTCAAATTTCATTAATAGCCATAACTAATCGAATGGATATAATTAATCAATTAATCATTCCGTTAATTTATATATTAATGAATATTAATGAAATTATTTCAAATTTTATAAATTCTCTATTTTCGCTTTCAAATAGATTCAAATAGATATAATAATTAATTAATTATATTAATATATTATATTATACGATTATAATATACAATAAATATACAATAAGATTCTAACTTAATTACTAGATTATATTCCTAACTTTAGGTACAAAATTCTATTTCAAATTCTAAATCTAAATAAATATCTAGAAATAAAAAACCATGTACTAAAATATTTTATTTAGAATTTATATAGTTTTATTTTTATTTTATTTTTTATATAGTAAAATATCAAAAAACAATATTAAAAAATAGTAAAGGAAATATTAAATATGGAATAGTAAAAAAATATTCGTCTCTAATTAAACAAATTAAGATATTTATTATTGATAAACATATATTTGAGAAATAGATCTAAATTAATATATCAAAATGAAATATTTTTGAAAATTCGATTTTCCATTCTTATTCGTTTCTATAGTTGAATTTTTCTACATTTATATCATATTTATTATGAAATAATTAAGAATAAACAGTTAAGATAATTAAGAATAAACAGTTAAGATCTCAGCCGCAGTAGTTTACTAAATTAGTATACGTGTACAATTTATGTTATGTGAGCCCGCTTAGCTCAGAGGTTAGAGCATCGCATTTGTAATGCGATGGTCATCGGTTCGATTCCGATAGCCGGCTTTTCTCCATTTGTTTTATTTTTTAGATAATTGAAATCTAAAGTGAAAAGCTTCTTTGCCCGTTCCTAAAGGTCGCCGAGCCCCTTCCCCTTCGATTATTTCATAGAAACTTCCAATTATTAATTAATAAAAATTGGATTGGAGGGTTTTGGTCTCTGTAGAACAAATCAATCAAGAAAAGAGCCCTTGATTTTTTTTTTTCGATTATTTCAAATTCTTTTTCTTTTTTATTTATATAATACAATTATATATACAATATTTCTATACAATAAGGTCTGACTATTGATACAATTCCTCTAATTATTCTTTGTAATACTTCAGTAAATTTCGCTTCATTTATCATATTTTAGTTTAGTTTTAATTTTGGTTTATGAAATTTCATAAAAAAAAGGAGTCTTTATGTCGCGTTACAGAGGACCTCGTTTCAAAAAAATCCGCCGTCTGGGGGCTTTACCGGGGCTAACTAGTAAAAAGCCTAGAGCCGGAAGCGATCTTCGAACCCAATCGCGCCCCGGCAAAAAATCGCAATATCGTATTCGTTTAGAAGAAAAACAAAAATTGCGCTTTCATTATGGTCTTACGGAACAACAATTACTTAAATACGTTCGTATCGCCGGAAAAGCCAAAGGGTCAACAGGTCAGGTTTTACTACAACTACTTGAAATGCGTTTGGATAACATCCTTTTTCGATTGGGTATGGCTTCGACTATTCCTCAAGCCCGCCAATTAGTTAACCACAGGCATATTTTAGTTAATGGTCGTATAGTAGATATACCAAGTTATCGATGCAAACCCAGAGATATTATTACGGTGAGAGATGAAAAAAAATCTAAGACTCTGATTCAAAATTATCTTGATTCATCCCCCCCTGAGGAATTACCAAAACATTTGACTCTTCACCCATTCCAATATAAAGGATTAGTCAATCAAATAATAGATAGTAAGTGGGTCGGTTTGAAAATAAATGAATTGCTAGTTGTAGAATATTACTCTCGTCAGACTTAATCCTAACTAAAATAACACGGCAAATTTTGCCCCCCCTTTTTTCGCTTAAGTAAAGGGGCTGAGGGAAGTAAGTTAAGGGTTTTGGTCTGGGGATTTTTCTCTCATTCATGTATCTATAGATCAGTAGGGTATTTTCATTCCTTGTCCATTTTATCCAGTATTTTCGTACCACAGAAATTAGGATTAGGAATAAAGAATCCATATCAAAGAAAAGCTACAGGCTAGTTGTTGGAGTATCCATTCTTATTTGATGCATTGTGGCCAGTAACATTGATGAATTAGGTGAAGAATACGGAAAGAGAGGGATTCGAACCCTCGGTAAACAGAAGTCTACATAGCAGTTCCAATGCTACGCCTTCAACCACTCGGCCATCTCTCCTACATAATGATTATGGCTCAAAACCCGAGTGAATAGTGAGCCATTGATATTCATTTTGTATAGGTATGTACATTCCATTTTCACTCTAAAAATGGAACTCTAAAAGCATAAAAGTTTTCATCAAAGATAAATCCTCCCTCCGAGGCTGGGGATAAAGATAATTTTTTTTATGAAAAAAAAAATTGTAAAATAAAGATATATCTATTCATGTTTGCGAAGATAATGTTTCCGCCCTTTCTAATATTTATACCGGATTAAATCACTCAATTGGAACGAATCCGCGGATCGTTCTATTTTTTTAGACTATGTTTAATGGCTACCTTTATACCACGATTCTATTTAGTTTAAACTATTATTCTATTTTCATAAAAATTCTAAAATCCTTTTCCAGTTTTCGATTTTTCAACAAGAATTCCTTACTTCAACCTCTTAACCCATAGATTTATTCCAAATTCATGAACCACCCCCCGGTTTTTCTATTTGATTGTATAGCGTATACCCACTATACACATAACACAAAGCAGACGGGATTCCATTTTAATCATAGAATTATTATTTGATTCTTTTTCCTCTTTTGAATCAAAACTTCTCGAATTATCCTAATCTCTAAGAGAAATTCTTTGATTCTTCAACCTCAATGAAATAGGAACAGTTCCCTTCATTTTTATATTACTACATTTGGATGAAATCGAATCGGATTCAAATATGAAATTTTTTTTTTATTGATTCCTGTCAAAAATAAACAATTGGAGTAAAAGGGCGTCTTTTTTAATGAATCCGTTTTTACGTTATTTCGTACTGTACAATTCCTTTGTTTGTGAGATCATTTTCTCACGAAAGGAAATTCAAAAAAATTATAGAATGGATTAATACACCTATGTCTAGATCTGGGATAAATGGAAATTTTATTGATAAAACTTTTTCAATTGTAGCCAATATCTTATTACGAATAATTCCGACAACTTCAGGAGAAAAAGAGGCATTCACCTATTACAGAGATGGTGCGATTTGATTTTTTT